GAAATAAGCTAACCCTTTTTTAGTAAGACCCGCATAGAAATATGCCACTGACGTGAGTAAAGCCAAAGCAACCGTAGTATTTATATCATTCGTGGGTGCGGCTAACTCCCCGTGAGGTAATTTTATGATTTTCCAAGGTAAAAGAGCGCCCGACCAATTAGAAACAAAAATAAAGAGAAACATAGTTCCAATAAAAGGAACCCAAGGGCCGTATTCTTCTCCAATTTGAGTTTGACTCACATCTCGAATGAATTCAAGGACATATTCGAAGAAATTCTGAACGCCGGTCGGAATGGTTTGTGGTTTCCGAACAGCTAGCGCAGCGGAACCTAATAAGATAGTAATTACAACCCACGAAGTAATCAGTACTTGGCCGTGAACTTGGAAACCCCCGATTTTCCAATAGAAATGTTGGCCTACTTCCACACCGGATAGCTCGTATAACCCTTTTAGTATGTTGGGGGAACCTGATAAAAGATTCATATTGCTCTCTGACAAAAAGAAAACTTTAAACGAAATTATTTTGATTCAACCATCTTTTTCTTGACTTAACTACTTGAATCGTATATTTGGAATACCAACTAATCACACTAGTTCTTTTTATCTCGTTTTTGAGATTCAGAAATAGTAAGTGATTCGATAAATCTATAAGGGTTCCGAAACGACATAAGTTCTTTTTATTCTTATTAATTACGGATTTCTTAGAGACTCAGAACGGCCCTCACGAATTGCGAATACTAATTTGTTAAGAATAAATCGGAGGGAAGAGATAGAATCATCATTCGCTGGAATCGATATATCTGCGAGATTGGGGTCACAATTTGTATCGATTAAACAAATTGTTGGAATTCCTAAAGTGATACATTCCCGAAGGGCCGTATATTCTTCGTGCTGATCAACAAAGATTACAATATCGGGTAAGTTTGTCATATATTTAATCCCGCCAAGATATCTTTGCAAGTGAGATAATTGTCTTTTCAAGATCGCCGCATCTCGTTTCGGAAGACGATCCAATCTTCCTGTTTTTTGTTTGGTTCTCAAGTCTCTAAACTTCTGAAGTCTCGTTTCTGTAATCGACCAATTTGTTAACATCCCGCTGAGCCATTTTTTATTAACATAATGACACCGAGCCCTTATTGCAGCCCGTAATACTGACGCAGCTGCTTTTTTTGTAGTGCCAACAATTAAGAATTGTTTTTTCCTACTGGCTGCATCAAAAACCAAATCACAAGTTTCTGATAAAAAACGAGCAGTTTTAATAAGATTTATAATATGCCTACCTTTACGCTTTGCAGAGATATAAGGTGCCATTTTAGGATTCCATTTTCGAATATGATGGCCCAAATGAATTCCCGCTTCCATCATCTCTTCCAAATTTATATTCCAATATCTTCTTGTCATTTCTCCCCACACTCCTCCCTCTTTTTGTTTTTTGAAAAAAAAAAAATTGTTCCGATGAAACCTTCCCTTATACCAGAGATTGGCCCAAAAGACAGGGCCAAGTCATTCTTCTTTTCTATTCATTATTATTTTGATTACTCTTACCAAATCAAATGACTGGATCAAATCCAAATATAGATCCTTTTAAAATCAAAAGGGTGAATCTGCTCTTAGGAATCATTAAATACTAAAAATCATTGTTCTGATGTATCGTGGAAATTCTTTGAAAGGAAAGAATCAAATAAGGTTTTGTGGTGAAATAAAATATCTCTGATTTCCCCCTCGAATAGATTCTTCTCTTTTATTTCCAAGGGAAGATGCTTATGTTGCCTTGGAGGATGCACTAATCCTTTGCCTTTGAATCCAGTACCAACCGGTATCATTCCCCCCAGAACAACGTTCTCTTTCAGGCCTTTCAACCAATCGATACGACCCCGGAGAGCCGCTTTTGCTAAAACTCGAGTAGTTTCCTGAAAACTCGCTTCAGATATGAAACTTTGAGTATTCAGAGACGCTCTGGTTATTCCCAATAAGACAGCTCGGTAACAGATCGCTTCTTCCAAAGCGCGTCCCATTCGTTCCGCTCGCAACAATCCAACAAGTTCTCCGGGTAAAAAAACATTAGACAGTCCGTCTTCTGAAACCAACACTTTGGAGGTTATTTGACGTACAATAATTTCGATATGCCTATTATGTATCTGCACGCCCTGGGATCGATAAACCTTTTGGATCTTATTAACTAAAGAGATACGACTTTGCACTATAGTTAGCTCAGCACCAATCAAGAATCCCCAAGGAATTCCAAGAATTCTTATTATAGATTTGTTCCAACCCCCCACCCTCTTTTTGAGATTCATTGATATTGAAGCAATTGAACGCACTTCTAACACCTGTTCCACTTTTGGAAGACCTTGTGTTATATCACCAGATCTTGATTTTTCATAGATAAATGTAACTAATGTATCTCCTTTAGAAAGCATTTTCCCATAATGACCATGCACAGTTGCTCCTGGGGCAACCAAAAAGGGCTTAGCTGATCGTATTATTACAGAGTCAACTTGAACAATTAGAACTTGACCCGATTTTAGATGCGGTCCTTTTTTGGCTATCCGTACATTTTCACAAATAAACTGCCCAAGACTAATGATTGTAGATGATTTTTTACAACAAGTGTAATGCAAAAAATCCCACTTTAACTCAAATGGATTCAAAATGATGTTCTTGCACGGATCGGGCTTCACAATTTTCCCATTTTCATCCATTAAAAAATATTGAAGTACTTGAAAAGTCGGTTTCAAATTGTCAAGTTGGAAATAGTTAGTTACCAAGATCTGATTAGAAGTTATTAAATGTGAAAATGAATAAAAATTCGCAATTTGAAGATCTGTTCCTAAAGGACCCAACAATTTCCTAGTTGAAATTAGGGGGTCCTTATGACTGAATTCTTTTATCACATCGGGAGACTTTACAGCGTTGAATGGACCTAGTCGCGACCGAGAACAATTGGATGCTGACAAAATTATCAAAGATTGGCATTCGTTATTTTGATTCAACAACGTATGGATAGTTCCTTGATGTTGGGTAAGGGATTCTCGAATCCTTGCTCTGGAATAGGACGAAAAGGGGTTGATCCTGGTGCGATCTGATTCACTCTCGGAGATCAACCCTGAACCCGATAGATCATTCCTTTTGATAGTATACGAAATAGGCGATTTTGCTAAGTCGATTCTTAGAAAATCTTGAATCAAACCATTTGTCCTTATTTCAACAAAGGAAGCACGGGCCTCGTCGCTAGAAGAACTTTTTTTGTCTTGGTCCCAATTCACTACTAAACAAGTCCGAACTAATTGAATACCTGTCTCCGAACTTGCCCGAATTAGCGTGCCGTTTCCATAAAAGATATAATTGACAATTTGAAGTTGTACATTATCCCTTTCTTGCAGTATATCTGGGGGTAAAAGTCTTACTAAATTTATCCCATCCGTTATTGCGTATGTGCTTACAGGTCGAACTAAAACAAAATAGTTTCTCTTGGTAAGTGTGAGCCGTTGGATATAGAGCCATTTTTTGTCTTCCTTGGAATTTCTCTTTCCTGTTTTTGGTGGTATCAAAACGCCACTATGTTGGGAGATCTTTGCTGTCTTTCCAGGAAAATGGATATCTCCAGGAAAGATTCTAAGTTCAATTCTTTTTTTTTTTCTCTCCACTTGGACTAACCCGCCCACTCGGTTTCTTGTCTTTAAAGTGATTCGTGTATCTCCTCCAATAATACTATTGTTTCGTACCAGTATCGAAGAAGATTCGGGTAAGAGATGCACTTCCTCGGGAATAAAAAAAAATCGATCGACTTTTATTGGGTCTTTTGGCTTTAATTCCGTGACTCCCCCATACTCAATGAAATTCTCTTTTTTGACGATTGACTGCATTTCGACTGTTTCATATTTAGTAATTCCCGAGTGCTTTCGTCTATATTGCGGATCATCGAAATATGCAAGAATACTGTTTTTACGGAAAATCCCATTGATCGGTATTTCAATTGAGATCCCAAAAGAGGGTGTTAGTTCGTTCTCGCGTTCTTGAATCGTTTGGAGTGGGATGATGAATCTATTTCTTCGCCGCTTTGCCAATAAATCAGAATTCTCGTCGAGAATGGCCGTATATCTGAGATTACAAAGACCCATTATGATTCGATTACGTTCTGAAGAATTAGGAATCCCATCCCCCCTTTTCCCAGAACACTCCAACCTAAAGAATTTGGGTCTCGTTTGATTAGTAGTTCCTGAGGGGTTAGAAATAGATCTTCGTTTGCTAGAAAGAGAATAAGCGTTCATTTGATCTTGATCCTTGTGAATCGAAAGGGAGACGAGACTGGATCTCCATGTTTCCCCTAATAAGATCCATAAATGACTTGTTTTTGGTAAGAGATGAACATTCCCATATGTAAATTCCGATGCATGATATACATCGGTATTCCAATGCATTTCGCCCTCTGAATCAGAATAAATATGTTTTCGAACCTTCTCTTTAACACTCAAAGTGGCTGTTCCTGCGCGCATCTCAGCAATTACTTGCTCTGATGCCACATATTGATCATTTTGAACTAAAAGAAAACTTTTGGACGGAATACGCACATTGTGCATAATATCTTCACTCTCAATAGTTACATACACGTCTATTGAACATAGAAAGGCAGGATGTCCATGACGTGTACGTGTCGGATGAACCAAATCCTCATTGAATTTGATTTTTCCATTCGAAGGAGCTCGCACATGTTCTGCAGTACCTCCAGTGAATACTCCGCCGGTATGAAAAGTTCTTAACGTTAATTGAGTGCCCGGTTCGCCAATAGATTGACCCGCAATAATACCTACAGCTTCTCCCAATTCGACCAGGTCGCCATGAGTCAGACTCCGGCCATAACATAATCGACAGATCCAAGATGTACTTCTACAAGTAAAGGGAGTTCGAATAGATATTGATTGTGCTCGAAAGGTTATGACTCGATTGACAAGTCCAAGGCCAATATCTTGATTTCGAGTGGCAATGCATCGCGAACCTAT